GAATTGATTGGTTGTACCTACCCAATAATCTAGAATGATTCACTATTCACTCGATTTTAGGTTTTTGGGTCATAATCATTATGTAGGAGAGATGGCCGAGTGGTTGAAGGCGTAGCATTGGAACTGCTATGTAGGCTTTTGCTTACCGAGGGTTCGAATCCCTCTCTTTCCGTACCTTCACCTAATTCATCGATCTTACTAACCACAATAGATCAAATAGCAATGGATACAACTATTCCAACAGTTAGACCTTTCTTTGATAAGGATTCTCTATTCCTAATGGCTGTGGTACGGAAAATACTGTGAAAGAAAAGAGTAGAGTAGACAAGGAATGAAAATCTCCCTCTCGGTCTATGATACCTAAATGGAAGAAAAATCCGGATCAAACCCTTATTTATCTTAACCTTAGGTTAATTTACTTCGCCGAAAGGGAGCAAAATGGGCGAACCCTTATTCTTATTAGTGTTGATTTTCCTTTTTGTTAGGTTTAAGTCTGACGAGAATAATATTCTACAACTAGCAATTCATTTATTTTCAAACCGACCCATTTACTATCTATTATTTGATTGACTAATCCTTTATATTGGAATGGTTGAAGAGTCAAATGGTTTGGCAATTCCTCATGGGGGGATGAATCCAGAGAATTTTGAATTAGAGCTTTAGATTTTTGTTCATCCCTCGCCGCAATAGTATCTCGGGGTTTGCAGCGATAACTTGGTATATCTACTATACGACCATTGACTAAAATATGTCTATGATTAACTAATTGGCGAGCTCCCGGAATAGTCGGAGCCATACCCAACCGAAAAAGAATGTTATCCAGGCGCATTTCAAGTAATTGTAATAAAACCTGACCTGTTGACCCTTTTGCCTTTCCGGCGATACGAACGTATTTAAGTAATTGTCGTTCTGTAAGACCATAATGAAAACGCAATTTTTGTTTTTCTTCTAGGCGAATTCGATATTGGGATTTTTTCCCGGAACGCGATTGGTTTCTAAGATCACTTCCAGTTCTGGGCCTTTTATTAGTTAGCCCTGGTAAAGCCCCCAGGCGGCGTATTTTTTTGAAACGAGGACCTCGGTAACGCGACATAAAGACTCCTTCTTCTTATTTATATTTAATTATTAATTCTTATTGATGAAATTTCATTCTACAGAATAAACCTAAACTAAAAATGAACTAATGAACTAAATTCTAAATAAAGCGAAATTTACTGAAGTATTATTCTATTAAAGAATAATGAGATGAGTTGGATAAATATCCAGATCTTTATATTCTATATATAGAAAAAGAAAAGGATTCTTTTCGTGAGATAGTTGGAAATTCCTATCACATAATAAATAAATGGCTTTTGCCAAAAGAGGAAGACATTTTTTTCAATATTCTTTGAAATCAAAGATGCATTATCAATCATGTAAAACATCGAATAATAAAATAAATAAAATAAATAGAGAAAAGCCGACTATCGGAATCGAACCGATGACCATCGCATTACAAATGCGATGCTCTAACCTCTGAGCTAAGCAGGCTCACATAACATAAATTCCACATGCATAGGAATTCAATAAACTCTTAGAATCTTTGCTATTCACTATTATACTATTTTAATTCTTAGCTATTCATATTCGCTATTCATAATGAATATGAATATATTAAAGAATAGAATATATAATTTGGAATAACTGTTAAATATTATAGAAGATAACGATTAATCTAGCGATATAGAATTTCCTTTTTTTTATCACAATTAAAAATAAAATATATATTTTATTTTAATATGATTTGAATTTTGAATTCAAAAATCATAAAAAAAAAAAAGAAAGAATCGACCGTTCAAGTATTCTAAATTTCATGGGGAAATGAGTGGAAGAGAGACAGATGTATAGCGTATGTATCCACCTATATTGAATTGCCGATACAGAAATGATAAAATCGTTTTTGATTAGACCGAATATGAGCCTCCTATAGATATAGAAGATGAAAGAAGATAGACAAGAAATCAAAGACAAAGAGGAGAAAACACTTTTTCGAGACAGGAATCGGCATCTATCTAATGAATTCAATGCTACCGGTATAAAAAAAAGGGAACGAGAACGAGATCACAATGAGATTTTCATCTCAAAAAGGGGGATATGGCGAAATCGGTAGACGCTACGGACTTAATTGGATTGAGCCTTGGTATGGAAACTTACTAAGTGATAACTTTCAAATTCAGAGAAACCCTGGAATTAATAAAAATGGGCAATCCTGAGCCAAATCACGTTTTCCGAAAACAAACAAAGGTTCAGAAAACGAAAATCAAAAAGGATAGGTGCAGAGACTCGATGGAAGCTGTTCTAACGAATGGAGTTGATTGTCTTACGTTAGTAGAGGAATCCTTCTATCGAAACTTCAGAAAGAAGGATAAACCTATATACATAATACAGAAGAATTGTTGTCAATCGATTCCATATTGAAGAAAGAATCGAATATTCATTGATCAAACCATTCACTCCATAA